TGGAGTTATACCAACGAACATAAAAAGAAAAACCTAAGCAAAAAAATTTTTAATAGAGTAAAAACTATCGACAAAATTCTAGATAAGGAAGCCCTTGTTATGAATGTACTCGAAAAAAGAACTAGATTGTGTACTGATAAGACTAAAAAAGAATACTTACCAAAAATATATGATCCTTTCGTCAATGGACCCTACCGCGGACGAATAAAAAAATTGTTTACACTCTCAAGCATAAATGAAGCTTCTGCAAAAAATTACAAGATTTGGATAAATAAAATTCATGGTATCCTTCTTATTATTAATTACTTAGAATTTGAACAAAAAATAAATTCATTTGATAGAAAATCATTAACAACAGAAATTTTTTATTTATTAAATTTAATCAATGAATTGGTTGTAAAATACACATCAAATTTAAATTTTAAAAGACTTTTTTTAGTTACAGAACACGAACAAGTAAGAATTGATTCAGAGGATCGAATCAAAATTTTAAAATTATTATTTGATGCAATTAGAACTGTTCCCAACGATAAAATGATTAAAAAAAAATCTATTGGAATAAAAGAAATTAATAAAAAAGTTCCTCGATGGTCATACAAATTAATCAACGATTTTGAACAACAGGAGGGGGAAACCGAAGAAACTGTGGTAGAGGATCATCAGATTCGTTCAAGAAAATCCAAACGTGTAGTGATTTTTACTGATAACCAACAAAATACTGATGCTTATACTAATACCAAAGAAACTAATAATACTGATCAAACAGGCGAAGTTGCTTTGATACGTTATTCCCAACAATCGGATTTTCGTCGAGACATAATCAAAGGCTCCATGCGCGCTCAAAGACGTAAAACAGTTACTTGGAAACTCTTTGAAGCAAATGCGCATTCCCCTCTTTTTTTGGACCGAATAGACAAATCTTTTTTTTTTTTTTTTGATATTTCTGAACGGATGAAAAAAAATTTTAGAAATTGGATGTGGAAAAACACAGAATTCACAATTTCGAATTATACAGAGAAAAAGACAAAAGAAAGCTCGAAAAAAAAAGAGGAGGACAAAAAAGAAGAAGACAAAAGAAAGGAGAAAGTGCGTATACAAATAGCGGAAGCCTGGGATAGTATTTTACTTGCTCAAGTAATGAGAGGTTTTTTATTAGTAACCCAATCAATTCTTAGAAAATATATTATATTACCTTCATTGATAATAGCTAAAAATATCGTCCGTATACTATTATTTCAATTTCCGGAATGGTATGAGGACTTAAAGGATTGGAATAGAGAAATGCATGTTAAATGTACCTATAACGGCGTTCAATTATCAGAAAAAGAATTTCCAAAAAACTGGTTAACAGACGGCATTCAGATCAAGATCCTATTTCCTTTTCGTCTTAAACCTTGGCACAGATCTAAGTTACGAGCCCCTTATAACGATCCAATGAAAAAGCAAGGTCAAAAAAATGATTTTTGTTTTTTAACAATTTTTGGAATGGAAGCTGAACTACCTTTTGGTTCTCCCAGAAAAAAACTTTCATTTTTTGAACCGATTTTTAAAGAACTAAAAAAAAAAATTAAAAAATTGCAAAAGAAATGTTTTATAATTCTAGGAATTTTAAAAGAACAAACAAAATTGTTTCTAAATGTCTCAAAAAAACCAAAAAAATGGATCATTAAAAACATTCTGTTTATAAAAGAAATAATAAAAGAACTCTCAAAAATAAACCCAATTATATTATTTGGATTGAGAGAAATAGAAGTATATGAATTGAGTGAAATTAAAAAAGATTCAATAATCAGTAATCGGATGATTCAGGAATCGTCCATTCAAATTAGATCTCAGGATTGGACAAATTATTCATTAACAGAAAAAAAAATGCAAGATCTGACTGATAGAATAAACACAATCATAAATCAAATAGAAAAAATTACAAAAGACAAGAAAAAGGGATTTATAACTTCAGATAGAAATTTGAGTTCTAACAAAATAAGTTATGATGATAAAAGATTGGAATCACAAAAAAATATTTGGCAGATATTAAAAAGAAGAACTGCTCGATTAATCCGTAAATCCCATTATTTTTTAATATTTTTCATTGAAAAGATATACATAGATATCTTTCTATCTATGATTAATATTCCTAGTATCAATACACAACTTTTTCTTGAATCAACAAAAAAATTTATTAATAAAAACATTAATAGTAATGAAGCAAATCAAGAAAGAATTAATAAAACAAATCAAAGTTTAATTAAATTTATTTCGATTATAAAAGAGTCACTTTCTAATACTAATATTAGTCTTAGTCAAAAAAATTCAAAGACTTTTTTTGACTTATCTTACTTTTCACAAGCATATGTATTTTACAAATTATCCCAAACCCAACTTATTAAGTTAGAGAAATTGAAATCCGGATTTCACTATAATGGAAATAATGGAACCCCCTTTTTTCTTAAGAATGAAATAAAGGATTTTTTTGTTGTAAGACAAGAACTATTGCATTCCGAATTAAGACCTAAGAATCTTCGCAATTCTGGAATGAATCAATGGACAAATTGGTTAAGGAGTCATTATCAATATCAATGTGATGTATCTCAAATTAAATGGTCTAGAGTAGTACCACAAAAATGGCGAAATATATTGAACTGTATAGCTCAAAATAAAGATTTATATAAAGATTTGTGTGATTTATATGAAAAAGATGAATTAATTCACTACGAAAAAAAAAAAAAAATGGAAACGGATTTATTATTGAATCAAAAGGATAATTTTAAAAAACAATATAGATATGATCTTTTAGCATATAAATCTATAAATTCTGAAACTAAGAAGTACTCTTCAATTTATGGATCACCATTACAAGTAAAAACTAACCAAGATATTTTTTATAATTACAACACACATAAAAAAAAAGCATTTAATATGGTAGAAGATGATATTCGAGATATGGATAAAAATACGGATAGAAAATTTTTTGATTGGAGAATTCTCGATTTTTGTCTTAAAACGAAGGTCGATATTGAGGCCTGGATCAATATTGATACTGACACTAACAGTAATAAATATACTAAGACTAGGGTTAATAAGTATCGAATAATTGATAAAAGCAATAATAAGGGTCTTTTTTATCTCACACTTCAGCAAGATCAAAAAATCAACCTATCCAATCAAAAACCCCTTTTGGATTGGATGGGAATGAATGAAGAAATACTAAGTCGTCCCATATCAAATCTGGAACTTTGGTTCTTGCCAGAATTTGTGAGACTTTATAATACGTATAAAATGAAACCGTGGGTTATACCAATTAAATTACTACTTTTTAATTCTAATATAAAAAAAAATGCTAGTGAAAACAAAAGCATCACTGGAAATAAAAAAAGAGATCCTTTTATATCAATATCGTCGAATGAAAAAAAATCTCTTGAATTAGAAAACCGAAATCAAGGAGAAAAAGAATCCACGGGCCAAGCAGATCTTAAATCAGCTCTTTCAAACCAAGAAAAAGATGTTGAAGAAGATTATAAGGGATCGGACATGAAAAAACATATAAATAAAAAGCAATACAAGATCAATACAAAAGCGGAGTTTGATTTCTTCCTAAAAAGGTATTTGTATTTTCAATTGAGATGGGATGATTCTTTAAATAAAAAAATAATCAATAACATCAACGTATATTGTCTCCTGCTTAGACTGATAAATCCAAGAGAAATTACTATATCCTCTATTCAAAGGGGCGAAATGAGTCTGGATATTTTGACGATTCAGAAAGATGTAACTCTTACAGAATTTATTAAAAGGGGATTTTTTATTATTGAACCAATTCGTCTAGCTATAAAAAATGATGGAAAATTTATTATGTATCAAACCCTCGGTATTTCATTAGTTCATAAAAGTAAACATCAAATAAATCAAAAATACCGAGAAAAAAAACATGTTGATAAGAATTCTGATGAAGTCATTACAAAACATCAAAAGATGATTGGAAATAGATATAAAAAAAATTATGATTTGTTTGTTCCTGAAAATATTTTATCGCCTAGACGTCGTAGAGAATTGCGAATTATAATTTGTTTAAATTCTAAGAATAGACATAGAAAGGCATCTTTTTGTAATGGGAATGAGGTAAACAGTCAAGTTGTGGATAAAAGCAAAAAATATAAAAAAAAACTTATAAAATTAAAGCTATTTCTTTGGCCCAATTATCGATTAGAAGATTTAGCTTGTATGAATCGTTATTGGTTTAATACCAATAATGGCAGTTGTTTCAGTATGGTAAGGATACATATGTATCCGCGATTGAAAATTCATTAATAGTACATTTTTCCTCTATTTCCCATACCATATCTGGTCTATGACGACAAAGAGATGCACGCATACATTGTCTTACATTCCATTCTGATACATGATACTAATTCAATGACATATCAATTAGATCTAGAATGAACAAAATTTTCTTATTTTAGGTCTAAACTTTTATCTTTTGTGAGTGAAGAAACCAACCATACTTTTGTATCCCCTTTCAAATCCAATTTTAAAATGAAAATAGGATTGAGTAAGTTTTATTAATTAAAAAAATTAGAAATTAATAACGAAATAAAAATTTTTGTATATAACAAATAAAAATTAGGGGCATTATTATTACTGATCAATAAAGATATCTATCAATAAAAAATATCTTAAAATAAAAAGAGGGGGGGAGAGAAGATTTCAGTTTATGGTAAAAAATTCATTCATCTCAGTTATTTCACAAGAAGAAAAAGACGAAAACAGAGGATCTGTTGAATTTCAAATAGTTAGTTTCACCAATAGGATACGAAGACTTACTTCACATTTACAATTACACAAAAAAGACTATTTATCTCAGAGAGGTTTACGTAAAATTCTGGGAAAACGCCAACGATTACTGTCTTATTTGTCAAAGAAAAATAGAATATGTTATAAAGAATTAATTAATCGGTTGGATATTCGGGAGTCAAAAACTCGTTAATTTTATTTTTATAAAGGCATTTTGAATTATTTGATTTATTAGATCTTGAATTTTAATGAACTTTTTTTCGTTTTCAGCAATTCATGAAAGAATGAATCGAGGAAAAACCTATGAATATACCGGCTACAAGAAAAGACCTCATGATAGTCAATATGGGCCCCCACCACCCATCAATGCATGGTGTTCTTCGACTCATCATTACTCTAGATGGTGAAGATGTTATTGACTGTGAACCAATATTGGGTTATTTACACCGAGGAATGGAAAAAATTGCGGAAAATCGAACAATTATACAATATTTGCCTTATGTAACACGGTGGGATTATTTAGCTACTATGTTCACAGAAGCAATAACTGTAAACGGACCGGAACAGTTGGGAAATATTCAAGTACCTAAAAGAGCCAGCTATATCAGAATAATTATGTTGGAGTTGAGTCGTATAGCTTCTCATCTGTTATGGCTCGGTCCTTTTATGGCGGATATTGGTGCACAAACTCCCTTTTTCTATATTTTCAGAGAAAGAGAATTAGTATATGATCTATTCGAAGCTGCCACCGGTATGAGAATGATGCATAATTATTTTCGTATCGGAGGAGTAGCGGCCGATCTACCTCATGGCTGGATAGATAAATGTTTGGATTTCTGCGATTATTTTTTAACAAGAGTTGCTGAATATCAAAAACTTATTACACGAAATCCTATTTTTTTAGAACGAGTCGAGGGAGTCGGCATTATTGGTAGAGAGGAAGTAATAAATTGGGGTTTATCGGGACCAATGCTGCGAGCTTCCGGAATACAATGGGATCTTCGTAAAGTTGATCATTATGAATGTTACGACGAATTTGATTGGGAAGTACAGTGGCAAAAAGAAGGAGATTCATTGGCTCGTTATCTAGTCCGAATTGGTGAAATGATAGAATCCGTAAAAATTATTCAACAGGCCCTGGAAGGAATTCCAGGGGGACCCTATGAGAATTTAGAAATACGATACTTTGATAGAGAAAGGAATCCGGAATGGAATGATTTTGAATATCGATTTATTAGTAAAAAGCCGTCTCCTACATTTGAATTGCCGAAACAAGAACTTTATGTGAGAGTAGAAGCCCCAAAGGGAGAATTGGGAATTTTTCTCATAGGGGATCAAAGTGGTTTTCCTTGGAGATGGAAAATCCGCCCGCCGGGTTTTATCAATTTGCAAATTCTTCCGCGGTTAGTTAAAAGAATGAAATTGGCTGATATTATGACGATACTAGGTAGTATAGATATCATTATGGGAGAAGTTGATCGTTGAAATGATAATTGATACACCGGAAGTACAAGATATCGATTCTTTTTCTAGATTAGAATTTTTTAAAGAGGTTTATGGAATTCTATGGGTTCTTGTTCCTATTTTGACTCTTGTAGTGGGAATAACAATAGGCGTACTGGTAATTGTATGGTTAGAAAGAGAAATATCGGCAGGGATACAACAACGTATTGGACCTGAATACGCCGGCCCTTTGGGAGTTCTTCAAGCTCTAGCAGATGGGACAAAACTACTTTTCAAAGAAAATCTTTTTCCATCTAGGGGGGATACTCGTTTATTCAGTATCGGGCCATCCATAGCAGTCATATCAATTTTAGTAAGCTATTCAGTAGTTCCTTTTGGATATCACCTTGTTTTAGCGGATCTCAATATCGGTGTTTTTTTATGGATTGCCATTTCCAGTATTGCTCCAATTGGACTTCTTATGTCGGGATACGGGTCAAATAATAAATATTCCTTTTTAGGCGGTCTACGAGCTGCTGCTCAATCAATTAGTTATGAAATACCATTAACTTTATGTGTGTTATCAATATCTCTACGTGCGATTCGTTGATACATAGACATAAACTTTTCTCTATTCCTTCCTTTCAAGGAAAGGGTTGGAATGGATTGAGTAGATATCTTAATTTTTTTTTTATTCATTATTCGGGTTGATGAACTAAATCAAATAGTTATATGAGTGAAAGAAAACAGCTTATATATAAATTCGCAGTAAAAAGATTGATTCTCATTTTCTATGTATAAGAGTTAGAGAGTTAAGCGGAAATAAACATAAACAGAAGAGACCGTTTCCCCAAGATTGGTTGATTAGTCATCCTGACTTGAAGCGGGTTCAAAAGATCAACCGTATTGAGTTTTCACTATCATTTTTATGTATTAACATAACGGGGGATTGAGCAAAAACGAGTGGATGGTTAGAAACACGAACATATGTAAAGGATTAGTAATGGAGATTATGTAAATTCTCCAAAAGGACATTTTTACATAATATACAAACAAAGAATACTAATTGGGGCTTTAAGTTGGTAGAAATGATCAGGCAGTACTCCCCATGACACGATTCCAATCCAGAGTATACTCCTATCCACCGATTTAATAAATAACTATTCGAAACGAAATAATCCTTTACTTTATTTTGAAAGCCCTCTTTTTCTCAGAAATAGAAAGAAGAATAGGAACGAAAAAAAAAAAAAAAAAAAAAGAAAGATATACTCTATTTATTCTTTGTTACTTTTATTATTTCCCATATACATATTAATAGATATATAATTTGTGTCATAATTCATTAATTAATATAGAATTTTTTTTTCGTACGTGAAACCAACGGGTTATTGATATTTTTACAAGAAGTATTTTATTGAACAGTTAAGTTATTACTGAACAAAGAAGAATTGAAATTATTATTGAAATTATTAAATTAAAGAAAGGATGAGATCAATTCAGAAGTACTTTTTTTATTTTATTTTGAATTAAAATAATTATAACAGACAGAATTCAATTGGTCTAATTTGGGACCGGCCGATAGTTATCCATCCTACAAACATATCAAGATTCAAAAAAGAATACTGACGCGGTCCCTATATTTATTTCTGGCCTTCAAGGAGCCGTATGAGGTGAAAATCTCATGTACGGTTCTGTAATAGCGATGGTAACAGTGATGGTATCACCGACTATAATTATCTAACAGTTCAAGTACAATTGATATTGTTGAGGCGCAATCAAAATATGGTTTTTGGGGATGGAATTTGTGGCGTCAGCCTATAGGGTTTATCATTTTTATTATTTCTTCCCTAGCAGAATGTGAGAGATTACCTTTTGATTTACCAGAAGCAGAAGAAGAGTTAGTAGCAGGTTATCAAACCGAATACTCGGGTATAAAATTTGGGTTATTTTATGTTGCTTCCTATCTAAACCTATTGGTTTCTTCATTATTTGTAACAGTTCTTTACTTGGGAGGTTGGAATATATCTATTCCGGACATATATGTTTCTGAGCTTTTTGAAATAAATAAAACATGTGGAGTTTTTGGAGCGATAATTGGTATCTTTATTACATTAGCTAAAACTTATTTGTTCTTGTTCATTCCTATCACAACAAGATGGACTTTACCGAGGCTAAGAATGGACCAACTATTGAATCTTGGATGGAAATTTCTTTTACCTATTTCTCTCGGTAATCTATTATTAACAACTTCTTTCCAACTCTTTTCACTGTAAAGTAACATTCTATATTCACAACGTGTCTCAAACAAGAGAAATAAACAAACATAAAACTATTCATATATATATTAACGATATGTTCTCTATGGTAACTGGGTTCATGAATTATGGTCAACAAACAGTACGAGCTGCAAGGTACATTGGTCAAAGTTTCATGATTACTTTATCCCACGCAAATCGTTTACCCGTAACTATTCAATATCCTTATGAAAAATCAATAACCGCGGAGCGTTTCCGCGGTCGAATCCATTTTGAATTTGATAAATGTATTGCTTGTGAAGTATGCGTTCGTGTATGTCCTATAGATCTACCCGTTGTTGATTGGAAATTGGAAACTGATATTCGCAAGAAACGGTTGCTTAATTACAGTATTGATTTCGGAGTCTGTATATTTTGTGGTAATTGCGTTGAGTATTGTCCAACGAATTGTTTATCAATGACTGAAGAATATGAACTTTCTACTTATGATCGTCACGAATTGAATTATAATCAAATTGCTTTGGGTCGTTTACCAATGTCAGTAATTGACGATTATACAATTCGAACAATTTTGAATTCGCCTCAAATAAAAAAGTAAATCTCTTATTAACGAATAATTTTTAATTACTTTACTAATAACTAATATAGAAGGAATTTTGGTTTCTTTCGTGTTGTTTGGTCAATAACTACAAATACCAACTATTGATTGGTTGGTAAGAAACGCGTCTTAATTTGGATTGAAAATCCATTAATTAATATATCCATAATTGTTTTAAAATATATCGTTTAGAATTTTATAACGACTCTTTCAGATAAAGAATGAAATTAGTCCAATAATAGTACTCACATTTATTCATATCCCTTAGTATTTATTTACTTAGGATTAAATTAGGAATTGCTCAAAAATCATAAAAAAAAAAATTTCTGGTCGGGTCTCAATAAGGTCATGAAAAAAATTTCTATTTATTTATCTCTTATTTTACATATAATGGATTTGCCCGGACCAATACATGATTTTCTTTTAGTCTTTCTGGGATCGGTTCTTATACTAGGAGGTATGGGGGTGGTATTATTTACCAACCCCATTTATTCTGCCTTTTCATTGGGACTGGTTCTTGTTTGTATATCCTTATTCTATATTCTATTAAACTCTTATTTTGTAGCTGCTGCACAACTCCTTATTTACGTGGGAGCTATAAATGTTTTAATCGTATTTGCTGTGATGTTCATGAATGGTTCAGAATATTACAAAGATTTGAATCTTTGGACCATTGGGGATGTGGTTACTTTGCCAGTTTGTACAAGTATTTTTGTTTTACTCATGATTATTATTACGGATACGTCATGGTACGGAATTATTTGGACTACAAGATCAAATCAGATTATAGAGCAAGATTTGATAAGTAATAGTCAACAAATTGGAATTCATTTATCAACAGATTTTTTTCTTCCATTTGAATTCGTTTCGATAATTCTTTTAGCCGCTTTGATAGGTGCAATTGCCGTGGCGCGACAGTAAAAAATTTATAGAATTAGCAATGCACATTAAACTCTGTTCGGTTTTATTACATTCCATTTATTTCCCTTTAATTAAATATTGTTTATGTCTAAAATAGAAATTATTCAATCTATTCTATTAACAATAGAAAATCTGCCTTTGTTCCGTACTTTTTTTTATTCTAGTCAATTGAATCTGTTGAATTGTTGTTCAGTTCATATTGAAATGAATCGAAATTGATAAGGAGTTGGTCAATGATGCTCGAACATGTACTTGTTTTGAGTGCCTACTTATTTTCTATCGGTATCTATGGATTGATCACGAGCCGGAATATGGTTAGAGCCCTTATGTGTCTTGAACTTATACTGAATGCGGTTAATATGAATTTCGTAACATTTTCTGATTTTTTTGATAGTCGCCAATTAAAAGGAAATATTTTCTCAATTTTTGTTATAGCTATTGCAGCCGCTGAAGCAGCTATTGGCCCGGCTATTGTTTCATCAATTTATCGTAACAGAAAATCAACTCGTATCAATCAATCGAATTTGTTGAATAAGTAGTATTAATCATATAAATTTTGTTGAATAAGTAGTATTAATCATATAAATTCTAATATTCATAAATTAGAATTACCATGATAAATTAGAATTACCATGACCATACATTACGTAATAATACATGTTTTCAAAAATGTAAGAAATTAAAGTATCTTGGCTCTATCGCATGAGTCAATCCAGAAGTAGATTGATTAGAAAAATTATGATAAATTATTGATTCATCTGGTGTCTAAATATATGATTCATTTACAAGTTTACTAGATCGAAACTTTCTGACATTCAAAAATTTATAGATCCAAATGTCACATTCAGTAAAGATTTATGATACGTGTATAGGGTGTACTCAATGCGTGCGCGCCTGCCCAACGGATGTATTAGAAATGATACCTTGGGACGGGTGTAAAGCTAAGCAAATTGCTTCTGCTCCAAGAACAGAGGACTGTGTCGGTTGTAAGAGATGTGAATCCGCCTGTCCGACAGATTTCTTGAGTGTTCGAGTTTATTTATGGCATGAAACAACTCGAAGTATGGGTCTGGCTTATTAATACGTTCCAGAAAACCCTACTTGAATACATTTGATTTTTTTACCTTTACCGACAAAAACCCGCGCTCAAAAACTATTTATTTTGAGCACGGGTTTTTCTGGTCCAAGTTTATCTTGTTTTTACCATGAATAATTTTCCTTGGTTAACGCTAGTTGTAGTTTTGCCAATATTCGCGGGTTCCTTAATTTTCTTTCTCCCTCATAGAGGAAATAAGATAATTCGGTGGTATACTATAGGTATATGCATAATAGAACTCCTTCTAACAACCTATGCATTCGGTTATCGTTTCCAATTGGATGATCCATTAATGCAACTGACAGAGGATTATAAATGGATCGATTTTTTTGATTTTTACTGGAGATTGGGAATAGATGGAATTTCTATAGGACCCATTTTACTGACAGGATTTATCACAACTTTAGCTACTTTAGCGGCTCGGCCGATTACTCGAGATTCCCGACTATTCCATTTTCTGATGTTAGCAATGTATAGCGGTCAAATAGGACCATTTTCTTCTCGAGACCTTTTACTTTTTTTCATCATGTGGGAGTTAGAATTAATTCCAGTTTATCTACTTCTATCCATGTGGGGGGGAAAGAAACGTTTGTATTCAGCTACAAAATTTATTTTGTACACTGCAGGAAGTTCTGTTTTTTTATTAATGGGAGTTTTGGGTATTGGTTTATATGGTTCCAATGAACCAACATTAAATTTTGAAACATCAGCTAATCAATCGTATCCTGTAGCACTGGAAATAATATTCTATATTGGATTTCTTATTGCTTTTGCTGTCAAATCACCGATCATACCCTTACATACATGGTTACCAGACACCCATGGAGAGGCACATTACAGTACTTGTATGCTTTTAGCCGGAATCTTATTAAAAATGGGAGCGTATGGATTGGTTCGGATCAATATGGAATTATTACCCCATGCCCATTCTATATTCTCTCCCTGGTTGATTATAGTAGGCACAATTCAAATAATCTATGCAGCTTCAACATCTCCCGGTCAGCGTAATTTAAAAAAAAGAATAGCCTACTCTTCTGTATCTCATATGGGTTTCATAATTATAGGAATTGGTTCTATAAGCGATACAGGACTCAACGGAGCCATTTTACAAATAATCTCTCACGGATTTATTGGCGCTGCGCTTTTTTTCTTGGCCGGAACGAGTTATGATAGAATACGTCTTGTTTATCTCGACGAAATGGGCGGAATGGCTATCGCAATTCCAAAAATATTCACGACTTTCAGTATCTTATCAATGGCTTCTCTTGCATTACCGGGCATGAGCGGTTTTGTTGCCGAATTGTTAGTTTTTTTTGGAATACTTACTAGTCAAAAATATCTTTTAATGACAAAAATATTAATTACTTTTGTAATGGCAATTGGAATGATATTAACTCCTATTTATTCATTATCTATGTTACGCCAGATGTTCTATGGATACAAGCTTTTTAATGCCCCAAACTCTTATTTTTTTGATTCTGGACCGCGAGAATTATTTGTTTCGATCTCTATCCTTTTACCTGTAATAGGTATTGGTGTTTATCCCGATTTCGTTTTATCATTATCAGTTGACAAGGTCGAAGCTATTATATCCAATTTTTTTTTTCGATAGTTTTTGTGAGTAAACCAAAAAATGAAACTGAAATCCCATGATTTAAAAAATGGTTGATTGTACAATAAAAAAATGAGTCTTTTATATTCTTTTAAGTAAAATAAATAAATAGGAATTCTATTATAACTAGATATCTTTTGAATTTGTGAGAACCATTTGAATCAAGTAATGGAAATGATTCAAATGGTTCTTGATTGTTTACATGAAGTTTTCGTATATATACCTGTATGCCGTCCTATGTTTATATTCGTCAAGTCTTTTATTCAATTAGATGTTAATGTAAATGAACCATAACTATGCAACCCTATTCCTAATAGATTAACCCCAAAATAGCATATCCAAATTATAAGAAAGCCCATTGAGGCCACAATTGCAGAATTTACACTTTCAAAAATTTTATTTGTTCGAATATGTAAATAAATAGCGAATACGGTCCAAGTAATAAATGCCCAAGTCTCCTTTGGATCCCAATTCCAATATGATCCCCATGCTTCATTAGCCCATACTGCTCCCGAAAGAATACCTACGGTTAAAAGGATAAACCCTAGACTAATAATACGATAACTCCAATGATCCAATTGTTGAATCAATTGATACCTGTAATAATTTTGAGACGAAATAAAAGAAGTGTTTCGTAAGACATTGTTTCTTTCGTTCACGTATTGAATCTCACTAAAGTAAACTGACTCATTTTCTAAATTATTGCTTTTACTAAAAATCCTTATGAATTTTCGAAATGTAATGACTAGAAGAGCTAGTGATAATAATGATCCACACAAAAGAGCTGCATAGCTCAATACCATCATACTTACGTGCATCATTAACCAATGGGATTGGAGAGCGGGTACTAATATCGCGGATTGATGCATTTCAGTTAAAAGACCCGAAGTAGCAAAACCTTGAGTAAAAATAGCACTTGGCGCGGTTATTGCGCTTAAATGGTTTTTATGTTTTTTAAAATACGGAATAATATGAATAAAGGAAAAACTCCACGAAAGAAAAATTAATGATTCATATAAATCACTTAATGGTAAATGCCTCAAATACATCCAACGAGTAACTAATAATCCTGTTATGCAGAAAAAAGTAGCTATCATCCCCTTTTCTGACGAATCATCTAGTCCTACGATTTCATCGACTAATAAAATTATCAAATGAATTGTAATTACAATTGAAACGATCGAAAAGGATATATGAGTTAATATATGCTCTAAAGTTGAAAATATCATAAAAATTATTAAATTAATAAGGGCGTCCCTCAATTATAGGAATTGAAATCGGGAATTGAATTCATTATAGGACTTACTCTTTTAGAAGATGCCATGCCGCCACTCGGACTCGAACCGAGATGCTCTAGCACTGCTTCCTAAGAGCAGCGTGTCTACCGATTTCACCATAGCGGCTTATTCGAAATCATAATAACCTATTTTTATTAAATCGTCGAGCTTGAAGGAGTTAATTCAATCCAATATTTTTTTTAGGAAACCATTCAAATTGATGAATAAAAACTTGTTTAAAAATTAGGGATTAAAACGTTTTCGTTAACGTTAATAATATTGATTTTTGTTAATAATATTTATTTTTCTTATTATTATCTTTTTATTTAGTTATTTAGTATTTTAGGATGTCAATTTTATTTAACTGAACTAACAATGTATTTTTTCGTAGGCTATTACTTTATGCTCTCCTAAAACTAAAATGTAACAGTTGTAACTAGATAATTTTTACTTCAATCCCTGGATATAAGTAAAAAAAAATGTTCTGCCTCGTTTGCATTTTTTAATGATTAATTTCTTTTATCATTTATTTTATTAATCTAAAATAAAAACTTCATTTTATCGATTAATAAAAAAATAGAATTTTTATATAACACAATTTCAGCGATACACTCAAAAGATTTATGTAAATATTTGCATAGTTAGGTTGCGTTAGGATTTTTTGTTGTGTAGAGAATTTGCGTTAAGATTTAGAAAACCCATTAAGTTAGGTATTTGGGATGGTCGTATCAATCATATAAAAAAATTTCGTATAGAAATTGTACCGTACTTCAAAATATTTTCTAAATTTTTTAATTAATATATATATATATTATATCTTGATCGATCTTCCAATCGAAACATAGGATCTAAAATAGATCACTAAAAATTGGCGCATTCGTCATATAACTACCTAAAAATGTAAATGGGGCTTTTATTAATTTAATTGGGTTTGGTTTAAGGAATTTATATAGTGATAATAATTTCGAAAACCCAAAATAATGGTTTAAAAGATTATAAAAAACATTTTAAACTTAATCAATTAGTTTCAACGACCTCTTCTTTATAATATAAAATAAAAAATATAACTAAAAAAAAAAAAATTCTTTTTATTATTGAGAAAAATTCTTTTTATTATTGAGTAAGGGCGATGGGGAAGTGATAATCCCCATCCGGAAAATGATAAAACATACTAAAATGAAAGGCGAAACCTTGCGCTTGCGTTTACCCTTTTTTCAAACAAAAAAGTACCATTCATTTTTAGAATTCAGTAGACAACAGAATTCTTATCTATATCAGAAACGAAAGAAAAATTTGGCTTCAAATTAAAGTAAAACAAATTCAATTTTATATTCTCATAAATTAAAACATTATGAGACTAATTCTTTTTTATTTATTTTATTTTTAATGTATATTGTTTATATTGTAATTTATCTTATGTTTATATTTTAATTTATCTTATATATTAATATTTATTCTTTTACTATACTATTATGATGTTAATATTAATTATAATTGACAAATATTATTTATCATTTTTATAACTTATAAATCTTATAAATATAAATAAACTATAAACAAAATTATATCACTTTATTAGTTATTAGAACGATTCAGATTATTTATTTGTTACTTTGTTACACAAAAAAAACTTTTAGAACTCCCGGTAGAAAGAGATTTCGCTAACGAAAAAGCTTTCAATGCTGCCCTATATCCCTTCCTTTTCCAAATATTTTTACGAATACGTTTTTTTGAAATAGAGGTGCGCTTTTTTGGAACTGCCATTAAAAAGTTATAATAGGTTTTTCGGTTGGATGTGAAAGACATCTATTGTTCAAAATCAATTGTTCTTTACTATTCTCTATCTATTTTTTCTCTAAATTATACTCCAAAAAAAAAAGGGGGGGGTAAAAATCACATAAAATATTAATAAGAACGATAAGGTACACTATGCCAAATAGATTGAAGTTGATAAAAAAAAAAAAAAAAAGAAAGATTGTCCGTTTCGTTTTCTTTCTATTTTCGTCGTGTTACATTTATACATGTAATAAAAAAATCTAAAAGTTTAATAACCCAATCCTTCTCCCGCTTAATTAAAAAAAAAAAAAAAACTTTAATAATTTTTTCTATTATATTAATTAATTTAATATTAATTGTTCAAGCTAGAAGAAAGAGTCCACAAAATTTTAATTATCAAATGAGACTAGTAGTTAATCTGTTAAAGGATACAAAATACATAATTTAAAGGCATTTTAGTTGCCCCCTTTTTTTCCGTAAAATTAAAGTGTTGGATATCATAGCATTTCCTACAAATAGCTTTTATTGTAATGTAAGACAAACAATTAGTTGCAAAACAAATTGGGTAATGATTCTAAATAACCGAATTACAATAAATAGTTTTAGTTATGGGCTTTATGATTTATATCAAATACTGTTTTTGGTATAATTATTTATCCTTGTTCTATAGATATAAAAAAATTATTGTAATACGTAATAATTAAAATGAAAATTATAATTTTCATTTTTTATCTTCATAAAATTTTATTTTAAAATTTGAATTTAATATTAATAATTCAGTATTAATAAAATTAAATTTAAGTATTAATAAAATTAAATACGTATTTATTTTTCACTAGTGACTTATTTATATCATTTGACCAATTAGAACCTCTTGATTTTAAATATTTGAAGTAGTTTGGAAAGATTCAGAATAATTAAGGCTAGAAAATTCTATTTAAGTTTTATTTTATATATTTTTATTAACCGACCCCTTTCAAAAGAAAAGAAATAAGAACCGGTGACTCAGAAACAATTAATTAAGATAAATTTTTTTTTTTTATGGAATATACATATCAATATTCATGGATTATACCTTTCATTCCACTTCCAGTTCCTATCTTAATTGGAACAGGACTTCTACTTTTTCCAACGGCAACAAAAAATCTTCGCCGTATGTGGGCTTTTCCTAGTGTTTTATTATTAAGTATAGTTATGGTTTTTTCAGCCCTTTTTTCTATTCAGCAAATAAATAATAATTCTGTCTATCAATATGTATGGTCTTGGACCATCAATAATGATTTTTCTTTAGAATTTGGCTGCTTGGTTGATCCACTTACTTCTATTATGTCGATATTAATCACTACTGTTGGAATTATGGTTCTTATTTATAGTGACAATTATATGTCTCATGATCAGGGATATTTGAGATTTTTTGCTTATATGAGTTTTTCCAATACTTCAATGTTGGGATTAGTTACTAGTTCTAATTTGATAGAAATTTATATTTTTTGGGAATTAGTTGGAGTGTGTTCTTATCTATTAATAGGTTTTTGGTTCACACGACCCAGTGCCGCGAATGCTTGTCAAAAAGCGTTTGTAACTAATCGTGTCGGGGATTTTGGTTTATTATTAGGAATTTTGGGTTTTTATTGGATAACAGGTAGTTTCGAATTTCGGGATTTGTTTGAAATATTCAATAACTTGGTTTATAATAATGAAGTTAATTTTTTATTTGTTACTTTATGCGCCTTC